ACACGAAATGCACGACGCGGCGGAAAAATATGGGTACGTATATTTCCAGACAAACCCGTTACACTAAGACCCACAGAAACACGTATGGGTTCAGGGAAAGGATCCCCCGAATATTGGGTAGCTGTTGTTAAACCAGGTAGAATACTTTATGAAATGAGTGGAGTAGCCGAAAATATAGCCAGAAAAGCTATTTCAATAGCGGCATCAAAAATGCCTATACGAACCCAATTCATTACTTCGGGATAGAAATGTAGAATCAAAGGAAAGCGGTCTTTGTTTGAGATGAAAAAAAAACAATTGAAGATTTCTTTTTTTTTTACTTCGCCCTTTGCATTGAAAGAAAAGATTCCAAAATAATATGATTCAACCTCAAACCCTTTTGAATGTAGCAGATAACAGCGGAGCCCGAGAATTGATGTGTATTCGAATCATAGGGGCTAGTAATCGACGATATGCTCATATTGGTGACGTTATTGTTGCTGTAATCAAGAAAGCCGTCCCAAATACACCTCTAGAAAGATCAGAAGTGATCAGAGCTGTAATTGTACGTACTTGTAAAGAACTCAAACGAGAAAACGGTATGATAATACGATATGATGACAATGCTGCAGTTGTTATTGATCAAGAAGGAAATCCAAAAGGAACTCGAATTTTTGGTGCGATTGCCCGAGAATTGAGACAGTTAAATTTCACTAAAATAATTTCATTAGCACCTGAAGTATTATAAGATGAGACCGTGAGATAGTTATAGTATTTGAATGAAATTAATTAGTAGATTGTGTATCACGTATATACCTTTTAAAATTAATAACTATTTAATAAATTAATAAAAAAAGCATGTTGATTAGATCAAAATGAAAAGTAACCAATAATTTTCGTTTATCATGGGTAAGGACACTATTGCTAACATAATAACCTCTATTCGCAATGCTGACATGAATAGAAAAGAAATGGTTCGAATACCATCTACTAACATCACCGAAAACATTGTTAAAATACTTTTACGAGAAGGTTTTATTGAAAACATAAGGAAACATAGGGAAAGCAACAAGGATTTTTGGGTTTTAACCCTACGACATAGAAGAAATAGGAAAGGACCATATAAAACAATTTTAAATTTAAAACGGATCAGTAGACCTGGTCTCCGAATCTATTCTAACTATCAACAAATTCCTAGAATTTTAGGCGGAATGGGGATTGTAATTCTTTCTACTTCTCGGGGTATAATGACAGACCGAGAAGCTCGACTACAGGGAATCGGCGGAGAAATTTTGTGTTATATATGGTAATCTTTATGATATTCAAATAACTTCCCTATATTGTAAAAAAAAAAAAAGAGGTGGATTTGTAATAGCACTCCCCTTTCATTAATTGATACTTTGAAACGGGTTTCATCTGGAATGAAAGAACAAAAAAGGATTTATGCAGATTTAATTACTGAATCACTTCCCAATGGTATGTTTGGGGTTTGTTTAAATAATGAGGATCCAATTCTAGGTTACGTTTCAGGAAGGATTCGACATAGTTTTATACATATACTAGGTCATATAGAGTCAAAATTGGAGTAAGGTGTTAGGATTCAACCAGAACCAGAGGGCGTATAATTTAGAGACTACGAAACAAAGATTCGAATGATTAGGTGAAGTAGTCTTTTGACTTGCAATATTCTTTTTTGTAGGGATACAATTCGAAATTGAAAATTTCAAGAAACTTATTTTCTTCCAATAAGGGGATTCGGAATTAAGGTAAGGAATGACAAATATGAAAATAAGGGCCTCCATTCGGAAAATTTGTGAAAAATGCCGCCTGATCCGTAGGCGGAGACGAATTATGGTAATTTGTTCCAATCCGAGACATAAACAAAGACAAGGATAATCTTTATAAAAAAAGGACCCCTAAAGGCCACCCACGATATACACATAAAAAGAAATTAAAGGATCCGTTTTGACATGAAATGGATATATCCATATATCTCTGACTTAAATTTATGAGATGATAAAATATGGCAAAACCCATAGCAAGAATCGGTTCACGTAGAAATGGACGTATTAGCTCACGTAAAAGTACGCGTAAAATACCAAAGGGCGTTATTCATGTTCAAGCAAGTTTCAACAATACAATTGTGACTGTTACAGATGTACGGGGTCGGGTAATTTCTTGGTCCTCCGCTGGTACTTGTGGATTCAAAGGTCCAAGAAGAGGGACACCATTTGCTGCTCAAACCGCAGCAGGAAATGCTATTCGGGCAGTAGCAGATCAAGGTATGCAACGAGCAGAAGTCATGATAAAGGGCCCTGGTCTCGGAAGAGATGCAGCGTTAAGAGCTATTCGTAGAAGCGGTATACTCTTAAGTTTCATACGGGATGTAACCCCTATGCCACATAATGGCTGTAGGCCCCCGAAAAAACGACGTGTGTAAAAATAAACATTGAAGAGAAATTTCAAGAGAAATAAATAATTCAATGATTTGATCAAAAAATATTACTATGGTTCGAGAGAA